TAACGATTTGGATCGGATGGGTTCTATTTCTTCTTTTTGATAGAATCAATTCTATCGTATCGAAAAGAAGAAATTCCATTGCAGAGCCGTATGCAATGTACAAAAGATGCCCGTACGGTTGTTTAATTCTATTTTTTATTGTTATTTTGATTCCCCCTTACTTTAACCCAATCGTGCGATATATAGATAGAAGAACCGTTCATGATGTTATATCAATATCATCAGGGTTATGATTCACCAACCTGCTAGTTCTTTTTACGAGGCACAAGCAGGGGAATTTATCCTGGAAGCAGAAGAACTATTGAAACTTCGCGAAACTCTCACAAAAGTTTATGTACAAAGAACGGGCAACCCTTTATGGGTTATATCCGAAGATATGGAAAGGGATGTTTTTATGTCAGCAACAGAAGCCCAAGCTCATGGCATTGTTGATCTTGTAGCGGTCGAAAATTAAAATACTGGGGATTCCGTATAAATATACGAATTCCGTTTCAAAATTTGAAATTTCCGTGTGAATAGAAATCATTCATAATCATCAACCATCAGGTTAAGATCGATCTAAGCCAACCCGCTCTATTCTATTCATCTAGAATGAGATTCTATAGACATGCCATGCCAACCATTAAACAACTTATTAGAAACGCAAGACAGCCAATAAGAAATGTCACGAAATCTCCCGCTCTTCGAGGATGTCCTCAGCGTCGAGGAACATGTACTAGGGTGTATGTGCGACTCGTTCAGTTCAGATCATAAGTTTGAAGAAATGCAAAAATCTTTTCCAGTATCAACGACCACTACCGATGAATTAGGATAGATAGAGTGGAAGACGGCTATCTAATTGACTATTATATAAATATCTAAAAATGAAGATCTATCATCTACCTAATTATGTTATGAATTTATGGTTTCTATTGGTGCAAATCCAATCACTCCATTTGAGATGAGAAGGAATTCTCCATTGGTAACAAATAGTTATCCATTAAGCGGAGGAAAAAGGTTATGCTCCTATTCCTATTCTTGAAAAAACGGACTAACAGGGTCAGCTACATAGCCAACTTTCAGAATTAAATGCCGTCACTGTATGGATAGCTTTTTTGTGAAAAGGACTATTACTTTCTAATTAGAATTGAAAAATGGATGGGTAGAGCCAAAGAGTGTGAACTATACAAGTTCACAAGAAAATTCGATGAAATGAAAGAAGAGGCTCCGGTGTATAGAGAGGACCTCACCGTTTCAGAAGTTGCCATAGAAACGAGGGAACCCACTATTCTTTTTTATTTAGTAGCAGCCGAATTTATTATTTCCAGGCGAGATACTTTGAAGAAAGAAAAAATCGTGGTCGGGAAGGTCATAGTCGCAAAAGCCATTGGAATTTATATTTTATATATCGGAAGAATCCGTTTTGTTATTAATCGACCGGAGGAAAAGGATGACTGAAAGAAGAGAAATCAATTAGTTATTCAAGAAAGTTTCATTTGATTCAATGACCAGAGTTAAACGAGGATATACAGCTCGAAGACGTCGAAAAAAGATTCGTTTATTTGCATCAACCTTTATAGGGGCTCATTCAAGACTTACTCGAACGACTACTCAACAAAGAATGAGAGCTTTGGTTTCCTCTCATCGAGATAGGAGCAGGAAAAAGAGAGATTTTCGTCGTTTGTGGATCACTCGGATAAATGCGGTAACTCGTGAGGATAGAATATTCTATAGTTATAGCCTATTCATCCACAATCTGTACAAGAGACAATTGCTTCTGAATCGTAAAATACTTGCGCAAATAGCCCTATCAAATAAGAATTGTTTTGATATCATTTCAAATAAAATCATCAATCAAAAATCAAATACAAATCAAATAAAATAAAGGAATAAAAGAATCTTAATAGAATCTATTATACAGGAAACAAGAATGATTGAAACAGGATTTCCCGGAGAATGGACTCCGGGAAGATAGAAGAAAAAGAAATTAAGATTTGAGTAGTAGGAGTAAACGAACATCTTTCAAGAAAAAAAGATTTCTTTCCCATTTTTCCTTTTTTAGAATACAAGAATCAAATCTGGATTCTATTTTTTTTTCGAGCAAAACATTCATATGAGCTTGATTTCCTATTGGAGTTTTGAGGAGTATCTCTATTTATTTTTGGTTCTAGGACCAGTAGTTCTAGGGATCGACTCCACTCTCTCCAATTGTTTCTCATTATTACGAAAAGGTAACGAAGATAAAATACGAGCTTGTTTTATAGCAATAGTAATTAATCGTTGTTGTTTCAAGGTCAACCTATTCGTCCGTCTAGATAATATTTTTCCTTGTTCACTAAGAAATCGACTAATTAAACTCATGTTTCTATAATCGATTCGATCCCCCGATCCAATTGGGGGTAAACGCCTACGAAAAGATCGCTTGGATTTACGAAAAGGTTGTTTGGATTTATCCATGGTTTGCTTATTCCTTGTTTGTTTATTCCTTATATATAAAAGGATCTAGAAAATAGAATTCTATTTTTTTTCTTATTCATTTAAGATTCGACCAAAATAGGATTTGGTTTGTATTATATATGTTAATGTTAAGATGTAAAGTTCTTACTCTTCCCGCTACTTGGAAAAATCACACACGCATTCCGTTCCATCTATTTCTTTATTTCCCCATGAATCGTATACTTTTGACAATAGCGACAAAATTTTCGAAATTCTAATCGATTGGGTGTATTGTGTCGATTCTTTTGAGTAATATATCTAGAAATGCCCGGCGATTCTTTATTGACACCCTTTCGAACACAACAGGTACATTCCAAAATCACTATAATTCTGATATCTTTACCCTTGGCCATGAACCTCCTTTTCATTTTGGATCGACTTCACTTTAGAACTCTCTTCATTTTCTTTTTTACCCAAACCAAATAAAAAGAAAATAAAAAAAGAATCTATATTCTATATCTATATTAATAAATGTTACTAACTAGAAATAGAATTCGTAAATCTTTTCTTTTTCGAATTCTTAGAATTCGAATGACTTCGAAGTACTATAAATAGAAAAGATAATCACTATTAATTACTATAACTATAAAGAAAGAGAGTCATATTCATTAATAGAAGAATATTAAGAATATCATAATAATTAATTAATACAATTTTTTCTAACTATGAATTATTCCTATCCTAATCTCAGTCTTTTCTTCTTTCTATATTAGAATTTTGTGTAACCGCCCCTAAACGACTGGATCCACATTTCCATTTCTTTTCCCCCAAATTCTATCGTAGATTCACTGTATTTTGACTGAAGTTCGATACACTCTTTCTCTTTCTTTTTTAGGATAGGAAAGAAAAAGGGAGCAAAATTGGAGACATGTTACGTAGAATTGTATCTCAAATATTCTTCATTTCTTCACAGATCAATACAAGAATTCAATCAGGATTAAAACAGGATTAAAAAAAAGGGAATGACAAGGCATCCGGAAATAAACGATTAATTTCTATCAATAGACCTGCTAAAGACCCAAACCATAGAGTGGTTAGCACAGGTGCCGTTGAGAGATATGTTTTGATATCTCGCATTGAAAATCCTCCTTCTTCTTTTATTTTTTTTTCTTATTTATTTTAATTATTTATTTGTATTGTATATTGTAATACATATATAGTTCTAGTTCGATATTCTAATACATAGATCATAGATAACCCGATCTTTTAGTTCAAGATCATTTGTTTTTGCTTGAAATGAAATTAGAATTAGGAATTACTAACTAAAATGCATATGTACAACGACCCAGCAGATTCAATTTTGCCGCCCCCTAAAAAAGATGACAAGAACATTCTCTACCTATAAGAGCAAAAAAGAAGGATGTGTGGAAAACAAGACATGGATTTTATACAATGACACTGTACAACAATTTTTAAAAGGGATGTAGCGCAGTTTGGTAGCGCGTTTGTTTTGGGTACAAAATGTCACGGGTTCAAATCCTGTCATCCCTACCTATTCTTTCTCCTATGGACAGTTACGAGGGATTCATTGAGTAAGATCGGGAATCTTTGGACATAATCTTTCATTTGTACATACTATATGTACACAAGAATCCTCCGGGGTAAAAAAATACTTTTCTTTACAATCGTATCTACTGTTATAGGATATGATATAAGAAAGCGCTCTTAGTTCAGTTCGGTAGAACGCGGGTCTCCAAAACCCGATGTCGTAGGTTCAAATCCTACAGAGCGTGATTCCGTTTATTTTATGTCGAATTACAATGAAATAATTTAACAAAACAAAGTAGAATTGCAACTGAAATTTGACCTCCTACAAGGAGGAGGTCAATCAAAAAAAGAGATGTTACTCAATCAAAGGTCCAACTGATCACCGCGCCTGTATTGTAAATATGCAGTTACAAATAATCCTGTTAAAGTAATAGGAATTAGACCTAAGACGATTCCAAATAGAAAAACTTCAATCATTTCGATTTGTTTTAGGGAATAAAAAGAGAGGTAAGATCTATCCCTAAATATTAATCTGAATTATCCGTGAATCTCAATGAACAGGAATTGGCAATTGACGCGGGAAGGAACCATAGAATACCTGAAATGAAATATTATGAGAGGCTTTGATTTTTCTTTTTGTAAATTGTTTATTGAATTTCATTCATTTCAAATAAGTCGTATCTTGTTCAAACCAATAAATAGAGCTGGGGTTATAGTTGAAGCAGCCAGTAAAAAACCAAAATAACTAGTTAGAATAGGCATGAAAGAGCTAAATTAGATATGTTCTTTTACTACATATATGAATAAAACATTTACCTAAGTCTCAATCCAGATACGACGGTAAGAAAAACAAATTGAAAGAATTCGTTTAGTTCCAATTGAAAGTTCTTGATTTATCCGTCATTATAGACGGACACTAAAAAAAAAAGAAAGCCTTGACTTTTTCAAAAAATATCAAAATATTTTCATTTTCTTTCTTTATTTGAATTTGATTTCGGACCAACTCGATTCAAAGAAGAGCAACTTCTATTACCCTT